TTGCCCTTTTCTAAGGCGGGCTTAGTATGTCCTTTTACCTAGTTTAGTTGTTTTCCTTAGGTAAGGAAGAGGCGTACTTGTAGCATGGGCCTCTTTTTTTCGGTCCTTTCGTACTAGAAAAAAACATTCATAGATAGAAACTGACCTGGATTTCTCCGGTCTGAACTCAGATCACGTAGGACTTTAATCGTTGAACAAACGAACCCTTAATAGCGGCTGCACCATTAGGATGTCCTGATCCAACATCGAGGTCGTAAACCCCCTTGTCGATATGGGCTCTAAAAGGGGATTGCGCTGTTATCCCTAGGGTAACTCGGTCCGTTGATCGGCTTTGCCGGATCTTGTAGGTCAGATGTTCTGTTAGCTAGAGCTGTTGCTCTGGCTTTGGGGGGAGGGCCCATTCCACATGGGGGATGTTTGTTTCCCCGCGGTCGCCCCAACCAAAGACAAAGGGACAGGAACCATTTAGTTAATTCTGTTTAGTGAGGTGTTTTACATGGGCTGTCTTGTGTCTTAAGCTCCATAGGGTCTTCTCGTCTTATGGTTATATTCTCGCTTCTGCACGGGAAGATTAATTTCATTGACTGGAAAAAGGAGACAGTTTAGCCCTCGTTGTGCCATTCATACAGGTCTTCATTTAAAAGACAAGTGATTACGCTACCTTCGCACGGTCAAAATACCGCGGCCGTTAAACTAATTAGTCACAGGGCAGGCGGGACCTCTTATACGTTTGTTGCAAGAGGCGATGTTTTTGGTAAACAGGCGAGGCCAGTGTTTGCCGAGTTCCTTCTTTTTCTTTTAGTCTTTCCTTAAACACACCTGTGTAGGGTTAACGCTATTTTTTGGGGAGTTTTCTAGTTTATTCTGGGTTGCTCCAGGACCCTCTATAGTTGGGGGCGTTAATTTTCAGTGGGGGTTCGTTCTGAGTTATGCAGGTGTTTGGGAGAGGAGCATTCCTCTTATTACTCATCTTAGCAGTGTCTCTTTCATGGTTGCATGAAAAGGCCTACTACTAGTAGAAGGGGCTTAAGATTGTGTTTTTGGAATTAGGGATAGGTAAAATACTTGAGCTTTAACGCTTTCTGTGTGGATGGCTGCTTTTAGGCCCACCAAGGTATTGTGCCTGAAATATATTTAATCTTTAGCCTTCTAATTAAAGTTGTATCTTTTTTCAAGGGGGCTGTTCCCCCCTTGAATAGCTCTTTAATTTTCTTTTTGTTACTTAGAAGCATATGCAATTTTAAAGTAAGAAAAATAAAGGTTGAACTTTTATTCTTTTTGTAGGCAACCAGCTATAACTAAGCTCGGTAGGTCTGTCACCTCTACTTGAAGATCTTTCCACTCTTTTGCCACAGAGACGGGTTTGCCCTAAAATAGGCTGTCTTGAAGTAGCTCGCTTAGTTTCGGGGGTTCGAACTAAAATACATTTTGCTCGAGGGTTACTAGCTAAATCATGATGCAAAAGGTACGAGGGGGTGTCTCTACTTTTTATCTCTTTACTAAGTTTTTTCATTTCTCTTTCAGCTTTCCCTTGCGGTACTTTTTCTGTTGCGCTATGTGTCCTTTTCTGTCGCCCATACTAGGGGGGAAAAATGGTTTGTTGTTTGTTTGGGTGGTTTATAAGGGTTTATTAATGGTGTTTGTTGTTTTTGGGAGGGGGGCTAGCTATTAGGAGGGTTCAGTGTGACTCGATTTGCACGGGTATCTTCTCGGTGTAAGGGAGATGCTATTCTATTTTAGCTACACTCTGATTTTTCCAAGTGCACCTTCCGGTACACTTACCATGTTACGACTTGCCTCCCCTTATTTGAAGTTGGCTTTTATTTATATTTGGTCTATTTGTGGGGAGAGTGACGGGCGGTGTGTGCGCGCTTCAGGGCCAGTTTCAGGGGAGCACTCTATTCTCTCCTTACTGCTAAATCCTCCTTTGAATGTCCAATTTCAGGGTGTTGTTCGTGTACACTGGTTCAGTGAATGTAGCCCATTTCTTCCCCTCTCATACGCTACACCTCGACCTGACGTTTTAGGTTTTACCAATTAAGCTCACTATGAAACCTTCACAGGGTAAGCTGACGACGGCGGTATATAGGCGGGATGGACAAGAGAGGGTGAGGTTTAACGGGGGTTATCGGTTCTAGAACAGGCTCCTCTAGGGGGGTCTAAAGCACCGCCAAGTCCTTTGGGTTTTAAGCTGGGGCTCGTAGTTCCCTGGCAAGTGGAAGGTGTAAATGTTCACTTGTGTTTAAGGCTAGGCATAGTGGGGTATCTAATCCCAGTTTGTTTCCTAGCTTTCGTGGAATAGCATTATTTAAAGCCACTTTCGTGGGAGGTCTTCCTGTCTTCATATGGGTATAACAGCTTTGAAGATGTTTAGCTTTAGTATAATATTATGTTAACCACATTTTACGCCGGTGTTTATCAACTTGGGCCTCTCGTATAACCGCGGTGGCTGGCACGAGTTTTACCGGCCCTCTTGGTTTTAACTAAGTCAAGTTTTCACTTATTGCTTAATGTTTATTACTGCTGAGTTCCCTTGGGGGCGTGGCTAAGCAAGGCGTTGTGGGCTAACATTGAGTTGTGCCTAATGCCTGCTCCTTTTTTCCAGAAAGGAAAATTTAGGGCATTCTCACAGGGATGCTGATACTTGCATGTATAAATATAACCAAAGTTGATAGTAAAGTCAGGACCAAGCTTTTGTGCTTACGAGACTTTCTAGGGCCTATCTTAACATCTTCAGTGTTATGCTTTAGTTAAGCTACGTTAGCAAAAATTATCATTTTAATAATGTAAATAGATGCGTTTTGGGGGCTCAAACACCTAGCTCGAGGCTTTCCTGTTTCCGGGGGGTTTTCAGGATAAATAGTAGCTTACGAGATTAGGGGGGTGGGGGGGTTTTGCCCAAAAACGAAGGGGGTAATCTTAGACCTTTTAGGAGAAACCACTAGTTATTTATGCTCATGATATCAGTTATGCAATTCTTCTATTTAAATTTTAATGCATGCAGGTATGTCATACAATGCAAGGAAATGTTCACCCTTGTCTGTTAACCTTCGCGCTGCACTGTGAAATGCTAAATGAAAGGAAAAAAAAAAAAATAACCATGCCCGGTGGAATGAATGCGCAAGCATGTGGAATCACAGCTGTATATGAACTCCACCAATAACTTATGCCAGGGCCAGTGAAAGTGTGGGGAAGTAGAGCAAGTATTGGACTTGAGATGTAGAGCCAAATGCCAGGAATAATTCATATTGTGAAACCCCCACAAATAATTGTCCCTCACCATCATTAAACGACATTACTGTGCTTAAAAGTAATGTCATCCCTCTCCATATATGTATGATAAAAATATATTAGTAATAAATTATATGCATGTATTTAAACTTTAATTGGGTTTTATTCAATTATTGTTTAAAATACTTGGGAAAAATTGTTTAAGATCTATTTATGTTAATATCTTTTTATGTACTTAGTTTGTCTTCAAGTAATGTTGATGTATTAATGGGGTAATTCTATTTATGGGTATTATACATATATGTCCTATTGCATTATTTATATGGTTAATATAGATGTATGGTGTAAATACATATATGTCTTTACAAAGAATAGTTAAATTCAGAATGCTAGCTTTGGGAGCTAGGGGTGGGAGTTAAAATCTCCTTTCTTTGAAGCAGTAGGGAGGATTTTAACCTCCGGCGGCCGGTTTACAAGACCGGCGCTCTGGCGCTGAGCTACTAGTGCAGTTTATTTTCAGAAGTTTATTTTCTAATCAGCCAGCTATTGGGAAAAAGCCAAGAAAGATGGAGAAATAAATAAAAGATGCAATTTGTCCAATAATGATGTAGGGGTGTTCTACAGGTATTCCTCCAATTCAAGTAAGAATAAGAACATCTGCTACAAGGGTTCAGAAAAGGAATTGTGAAATGGGACGAAAAGTTAGGCTTCGTTGTTTAGATGTGTGTAGAAGAGGCACTAGTAGAAGTACTAAAATTGAGGCTAGGAGGGCTAACACTCCCCCTAGTTTATTAGGGATGGAGCGTAGGATGGCATAAGCAAAGAGAAAGTATCATTCTGGTTTAATATGGGGGGGAGTGACAAGTGGATTTGCGGGGGTAAAATTGTCTGGGTCTCCAAGGTAGTTTGGTGAAAAGAGAGCAAGGGAAGCAAGGGCTAGTAGTATGAGAGCAAAACCAAGAAGGTCTTTGTAGGAGAAGTAGGGGTGAAAGGGGATTTTGTCAGCATCGGAGTTAAGGCCGGCCGGGTTGTTGGAGCCAGTTTCATGTAGAAAAAGAAGGTGAAGAAGAGTAGCAGCAAGAATAACAAAAGGGAAAAGGAAGTGAAATGCAAAGAAGCGGGTGAGGGTTGCGTTGTCTACTGAAAAGCCACCCCAAATTCATTGAACAAGGGTACCCCSTACATAAGGTACTGCAGAAAGAAGGTTTGTAATTACTGTGGCCCCTCAGAAAGATATTTGTCCTCAAGGAAGAACATATCCTACGAATGCGGTCATTATTACAAGTAAAAGAAGAATTACACCAATGGTTCAGGTTTCTTTATAAAGGTAGGAGCCATAATAAAGTCCTCGGCCAATGTGTATATAGATACAGATAAAGAAGAAGGAGGCACCATTAGCATGTATATTTCGGATAAGTCATCCAAAATTAACATCACGGCAGATATGGGCGACAGAGGAAAAAGCTGTGGCAATGTCAGAAGTGTAGTGTATTGCAAGAAAGAGTCCTGTGAGGATTTGAGCAATTAGGCAGAGGCCTAAGAGAGAGCCAAAGTTTCATCAAGCAGAAATATTTGATGGGGCAGGAAGGTCTACTAGTGCATGATTTGCAATTTTTAGGAGGGGGTGGGTTTTTCGTAGGCTGGTCATTAAGGTTTCTTGTAGTTGAATTACAACGGTGGTTTTTCAAGCCATTAGTCCTGGTTAAAATCCTGGCAGGAATGATGTTTTATATCATGTGTATTTTTATGGTGGGTCTTGTTTTGGGTTTAGTTGTAGTAGCTTCTAATCCTTCTCCTTATTTTGGAGCTTTAGGTTTAGTTGTTGTGTCAGGCATGGGTTGTGGTTTATTAATGGGGCATGGTGCCCCCTTTTTATCTCTTGTTCTTTTTTTAATTTATTTAGGAGGGATGTTAGTGGTATTTGCTTATTCTGCAGCATTAGCTGCTGAACCTTATCCAGAGACTTTGGGAAGTCGGGCAGTGTTGTTTAATGTTGTGGGGTACGTAGGGATTATTTTAGCAGGGGTTGGTATTTTTTCAAGTGGCTGATTTGGTGGTTTGTGGTTTGCATCAGATGAGGTGGTTGAATTTGCTTTAGTGCGGGGGGATATGGGAGGTGTTGCATTAATATATTCTTTTGGTGGGGGGATGCTTGTGTTAAGTGGGGGGGTTCTGCTATTAACTTTATTTGTGGTTTTGGAAGTATGTCGAGGGGCGAGTCGGGGGGCTCTTCGGGCTGTTTAATTATTTAGTAAAAAAAGTGCTAGTACAAAAGTAAGAAAAAAGAGAGAAAGAAAGGTTTTAATTATTCCTTGCTGGGTGTTGCTTGTAGTTGTGATAAGGGGGAGGTTTGAGGTATAAATGGCTTTTGGTCCTGTTTTGTCAAGTCATGTTTGGTCAATTATTTGTGTGGCTATGTATTGTCCCAATAAAAGGTTTAATTGAGGGGGTAGGCGGTGTATTAATGCAGGGTAAAATCCTAATATATTTGAGAAGTGATGTGTTGAAAGTTTTGGTGTTAATTTAAATTGTTTGTTTGTAAGATTGGCAAGTTCTAGGGCGATTAAAAGCCCTAGAATTGTGACAGAGAGGGCTGCTAGTTTAAGAAGGAGGGGTATGGTTATGACAGGGGTTTTGGGGAGGACAATATTTGATGTAATAAGTAGGCCTGCAATAATGCTTCCTCATGCAAGACGTTTAATAGGGTTAATTACTGTTTTGTTGTTTTCATTAATAGGGGAGAAGGCATTAAATCGAGGATAGCCCATGGTTACAAAGAAGATAACACGTAGACTATAAATAGCAGTAAAAGAAGTAGCAAGAAGGGTTAGTGTGAGGGCTCAGGCATTGAGGTGTGAAACATTTAGGGCTTCAATAATAGCATCTTTAGAAAAAAAGCCAGCTAGAAAGGGGGTTCCTGTTAAAGCAAGGCTTCCAATTGTAAGGCATGAAGAAGTAAAGGGGGTTAAGTGATGCATGCCTCCTATTTTTCGAATATCTTGTTCATCATTTAAGCTATGAATTACAGAGCCAGAGCAAAGAAAGAGCATGGCTTTAAAGAAGGCATGGGTGCAAATGTGTAAGAAAGCCAGTTGTGGTTGGTTAAGACCAATTGTAACTATCATTAGGCCAAGCTGGCTAGAGGTAGAGAAGGCTACAATTTTTTTAATGTCATTTTGGGTTAGGGCACAGGTGGCTGTAAATAGTGTTGTGAGGGCTCCTAAGCAAAGGCAGGTTGTGAGAATTAAGGGATTATTCTCTATTAGCGGGCTCATGCGTACAAGTAAAAAAATGCCTGCAACAACTATGGTGCTTGAGTGTAGTAGGGCAGAGACCGGTGTAGGACCCTCTATAGCAGAGGGCAATCAAGGGTGAAGGCCAAATTGGGCTGATTTGCCAGTGGCAGCAAGGATTAGGCCAAGAAGTGGGAAAGTGAGGTCCAGTGTTTGTGCTGTAGTAAAAATTTGTTGTATTTCTCAGGAGTTTAGGTTTGTGGCTATTCAAGCTATGGCAAAGATTAGTCCAATGTCCCCTACTCGGTTATAGAGCACTGCTTGAAGGGCCGCTGTATTTGCATCGGCTCGGGCATACCATCAACCAATAAGTAAAAAAGATATAATGCCAACTCCTTCTCACCCAATAAAGATTTGAAATATGTTGTTGGCAGTCACAAGGATGATTATGGCAATTAGGAAGACTAGGAGGTATTTAAAAAATCGGTTTATGTTTGGGTCTGAATGTATGTATCAGGATGCAAATTCTAAAATGGACCAGGAAACATAGAGTGCAATGGGGGTAAAAATAACCGAATAGAAGTCAAATTTAAAGCTGATGTTTACATCAAATATTGTTGTGTTTAGCCAGTTTCAGTTGGTGATTACAGTCTCTGTTCCTTCTGTGAGGAAAAGAAATAGAGGGAGGAGGCTTACAAAAAAAGCGAGTTTAATAGCTGTTTTTACTTGTATGAGGGCTCAAGTTGGTATTTTAGGAGTGGGGGAAAATGTTGTAAGGATGGGATAAACAAGTAGAGTAAAGATGAGAATAAGGCTGGTTGTTATTATGAGGGGTGTAGGGTGCATAGCTTTTACTTGGATTTGCACCAAGAGTTTTTGGTTCCTAAGACCAGTGGATGAGCTGTTATCCTTTAAAAGCATGGCGAGAGAGCTTCGGAATTCAACCGAGGGTACAAGGGTTAGCAGTCTTTGTTGCTGGCAAGCCTTTCTCGGTGGATAAGGGGGTTTTAACCCTTGTTTTTAGAATCACAATCTAATGTTTTTGTTAAACTATATCTACAAGCAGTTCAGCCTCAAATTAGGCTAGGATTAGTAATGAGTAGTAGTAGGGGGATAAGATGTAAGGCTAGTAAGAGGTGTTCTCGTGTGTGGGAGGGGTCGAGAGCAATAATGTGTTGGGGGACAGGTCCACGTTGTGTCATTAAAAATATATATAAGGAGTAGCCGGCAGTAATGAGTGTGCCTATTCCTGTTAAGAGAATTGTTATTCAGGATCAATTAAAGAGGGATGTAATGATTATTAGTTCTCCTATGAGGTTTGGAAGAGGGGGGAGAGCAAGGTTTGCTAAGCTTGCAAGGAATCATCATGAGGTTATAAGGGGGAGGATTATTTGCATACCTCGTGCAAGAAGTATTGTTCGGGTGTGGGTTCGTTCATAATTTGTGTTAGCTAAGCAGAAGAGAGCAGAAGAAGTTAGGCCATGTGCAATCATCAAGATAAGGGCGCCAGTAAAGCCTCAAGGAGTTTGAATTAAAATGCCTCCTACTACAAGGCCTATATGTCCTACAGAAGAATAAGCAATGAGGGATTTTAGGTCAGTTTGGCGTAAGCAAATGGAGCCTGTCATGATAACGCCTCATAGTGCAAGGACAATAAAAGGGTAACTTAGTGTTTTAGTAAGAGGCTCTAGTATAATTATTATACGCATTATGCCGTAGCCTCCTAATTTAAGGAGGACGGCAGCAAGTACTATGGATCCAGCAATGGGAGCTTCAACATGAGCTTTTGGTAATCATAAGTGTATTCCATAAAGGGGTATTTTAACAAGGAAGGCTAGTAAACATCCTGCCCACCATAGTTTGTCTGCCACTGTTGTTATTGGGAAAGTGGTGGTATAAGGGAGGGCTAAGAGAGATAGGGTGCCAGTTGTGTTTTGCAGAATTAGGAGGGCCACTAAAAGTGGGAGGGAGCCCGCTAGTGTATAAAATAAAAAGTATGTTCCAGCATTAAGACGTTCTGCTTGATTGCCTCAGCGAGTGATGAGAATTAGGGTAGGGACAAGTGTGGCTTCAAATATAACATAGAACAAAAGTACTTCTGTAGCTGAGAAGGCCATGATTAGGAAGATTTGGAGGAAGATTAGGAGGGTTAAAAATATTCGTTGTCGATTAATGGGCTCTATAGCAGTGTGGTTTTGGCTTGCAAGGATTATAAGGGGGAGGAGTCAACAAGTTAAGATCAAAAGGGGGGTAGAAAGTGGGTCTAAGGCTAAAAAGTTATTTATGAGAGTTCATCCTGTTTCATTTGGGGTGTTAAATCAAGAGAGGCTAAAAAAAGCCACAAAAAGGCTGTGAGCGAGGGTTGTAGGTCAGAGTATTTTAGCTGGGGTAAGCCAAGTGGTTGGGATAAGCATAATTGTTGGAATAAGAATTTTTAGCATTGTAAAAGGTTGAAGTTTTGTAAACGGTCATTACCGTGGGTACGAGCTGTGGCAACTAAAAGTGCAAGGCCTGCACTTGCTTCACAAGCAGAAAAAGCAAGTAGAAGTATTGGGGAAGCTGAAAAGTTTGTTGTATTTAGTTCAAGGGTTCATAAGGAAAGAGCAAGAAAGAGGGAGAGCATTATCCCTTCTAAGCACAATAAAGCAGAGAGAAGGTGGGCACGGTGAAATGCTAGGCCTGCTAAGCCGAGCATAAAAGCTGTTGAGAAAGCAAAGTGCGTAATAGTCATTAGGTGTTTGTGGACTTTAACCACGAGCTTTTGAGCCGAAATCAAATATTTTATTTAAAATAAACGCCTATTCGGCTCATTCAAGACCGCCTTGAATTCATTCATAGACTAGGCCAAGTGTCAGTAATAGAAGAAGAAGGGTTGCTCAGAAAAAAGAAGTAAGGGGATATGGCAGTTGGTCTCCTCAGGGGAGTGGTAAAAGTAAAGCAATTTCAAGGTCAAATAAAAGAAAAAGGATGGCTACTAAAAAAAAGCGTATAGAAAATGGGAGGCGAGCAGAGCCAAGGGGGTCAAAGCCACACTCATAAGGGGAGACTTTTTCTTGGTCTGGCAGAATTAGGGGAAGTCAGAAAGAAACAATTGCTAAAATAGCTGAAAGGGCAATGGCAATAAATATAATAGTGGTAATTAGGTTCATTATCTTTCCTTGGAGTTTAACCAAGATCGGGTGATTGGAAGTCACTTATATTGTTTGTACTAGAAAGATATGAGCCTCATCAGTAGATAGAGATATAAAGGAATAGTCAAACGACATCTACAAAGTGTCAGTATCATGCTGCTGCTTCAAATCCGAAATGGTGTTCAATTGTAAAGTGATAATTAATTTGTCGGAGGAGGCAAATAGCAAGAAAAGTTGTGCCAATAATAACATGAAGGCCGTGGAAGCCTGTGGCGACAAAGAAGGTAGAACCGTATACTCCGTCTGCAATTGTAAAGGGGGCTTCGTAGTATTCTATGGCTTGAAGAAAAGTGAAGTATCCTCCAAGAAGAATTGTTAGGGTAAGGCTTTGAATAGCTTGTTTTCGTTCTCCTTCTATAATGCTGTGATGTGCTCATGTGACAGTTACACCAGAAGCTAATAGAACAGCTGTGTTAAGGAGGGGAACACTAAAGGGGTCAAGAGCAGTAATACCAGTGGGGGGTCAGCATCCTCCGATTTCAGGGGTGGGGGCTAAGCTTGCATGGAAGAAGGCTCAGAAAAATCCAAGAAAAAAGAAAACTTCTGAGGTGATAAAAAGAATTATACCATAACGGAGTCCTTTTTGGACGGGGGGTGTATGGTGTCCTTGATATGTCCCTTCTCGGATAATATCTCGTCATCATTGGTATATTGTCAATAAAAGGAGGATGGTGCCAATACCAATGAGGGTCATTGTGTTGTAGTGAAATCAGACGGCAAGGCCAGAGGTTATTAAAAGGGCGGCAACGGCTCCTGTGAGGGGTCATGGGCTGGGGTCTACTATGTGATATGCATGTGCTTGGTGGGCCATTAAACGTTTTCTTGAAGATAGAGGCTTATTAAAAGTACAAATACATATGCTTGAATTATAGCAACTGCTACTTCTAAAATTGTGAGTAAAAAAAGAACAATAGCTGTAAGGCCTGCTACTGTTGGCATAATGGGGAGTAGAACGAAAGCAGCTGTTGCGATGAGTTGTATTAAAAGATGTCCTGCTGTGAGGTTGGCTGTTAGTCGCACACCTAAGGCTAAAGGGCGAATAAAAAGGCTAATTGTTTCAATGATGATAAGGACAGGAATAAGGGGGCCTGGGGTGCCTTCAGGGAGTAGGTGTCCAAGAGCAGCAGTGGGCTGATTTCGTAGCCCAATTAGAACCGTGGCTAATCATAGGGGTACTGCAAGTCCTATATTTAAAGAAAGTTGGGTTGTTGGGGTAAATGTATAAGGTAGAAGTCCTAACATATTTAGGGTAATTAGAAAGATTATGAGGGATGTTAGAACTAAAGCTCATTTGTGGCCTCCAATATTTATGGGGGCTAGAAGTTGGGCTGTAAATCGGTTAATGAATCAGCTTTGTAAGGTTAGAAGGCGATTGTTTAGTCAGCGGGGGGCAGGGGAAGGAAAAAGAAGTCAGGGAAGAATAAAAGCAAGAGCTATTAGAGGGATGCCTAAATAAATGGGGCTTATAAACTGATCAAAAAAGCTAGTTATCATGGTCAAGATCAGGAGTCTGTTTTAGGGGTTTGAGTTTTTTGAAGTGAGGGTTCATTTGGAAATGTGTGGTTTAGGGTTTTTGGAACAATAATTGTAAGAAAAACAAGTCATGAAAAGACTAGAATAGCAAACCATGGGGAGGGGTTTAACTGGGGCATGTCACTAGAGGTGGGTGGAGGTCACCAATTTTCAGCTTAAAAGGCTGATGCTTTAATCCAGTTTAGCTTCCTAGTGAGGCGTCTTCAAGTATTAGGGTAGATCAGTCTTGGAAGTATTTTAAAGGAACGGCTTCTACAACAATAGGTATAAAGCTATGATTTGCACCACAGATTTCTGAACATTGGCCATAAAACACTCCTGGGCGGGAGGTAATAAAGGCTGTTTGGTTTAGGCGGCCTGGTACAGCATCTATTTTGACACCGAGGGCAGGGACAGCTCATGAGTGTAAGACATCTTCTGCAGTGACTAGCACTCGAACAGGGGCTTCTGTTGGAACAACCATTCGGTGATCTACTTCTAAGAGACGAAATTGTCCAGGGGCTAGGTCTTGTGTAGGAACTATATATGAGTCAAAGGCAATTTCTTGGTAGTCTGTGTATTCATAACTTCAGTATCATTGGTGTCCAATAGCTTTTACTGTCAAGTGGGGGTTGTTAATCTCGTCTATTAGGTATAAAATACGTAGGGAGGGGAGGGCAATTAAGATAAGAATAATAGCTGGTAGAATTGTTCAGATAATTTCAATTTCTTGTGAGTCAAGAAGGTACATGTTAGTTAGTTTGGTTGAAACTATTGCTACAATAATGTAAAGTACAAGGGTGCTAATAAGAAAAACAATTATTAGGGCATGGTCATGAAAATGAAGAAGCTCTTCTATTACAGGTGATGCTGCATCTTGGAATCCTAGTTGTGAGGGGTAGGCCATTAGTAAGATACGTGGGGTTCTAACCCACAATTCTGCCTTGACAAAGTAGTGTAATAGCTCATTTTACTAGTATCTTATTAAGAAAGTGACAGAGTGGTGATGTGGCTGGCTTGAAACCAGTTTATGGAGGTTCGATTCCTTCCTTTCTCGTTAGTGGGTAGACTGTACTTGAACAAAAGCAGGCTCTTCAAATGTATGATAGGGAGGGGGGCAGCCATGAAGTCATTCGATGTTTGTTGCAGTGAGTTCTACAGAAGAAACAACTCGTTTAGCAGCAAAAGCTTCTCATAAGATGAAAAGAAACATAATTACAGCTGTAAGAGAGATCAGAGAGCCAAAAGAAGATACTGTATTTCAAAGGGTGTAGGCATCAGGGTAGTCTGAATATCGGCGGGGCATTCCTGCTAAGCCTAAGAAGTGTTGTGGGAAAAAGGTTAAATTTACTCCAACAAATATTACTCCAAAATGGATTTTGGATCAAGTGGTGTGTAGTGTATATCCAGTAAGTAGAGGGAATCAGTGTACGAATCCTGCCATGATGGCAAAGACAGCACCTATGGATAATACATAGTGGAAGTGAGCAACTACGTAGTAAGTGTCGTGGAGTGTAATATCTAAAGAGGAGTTAGCTAACACAATGCCAGTTAGGCCCCCTACAGTGAAAAGAAAAATAAAGCCTAGGGATCAAAGAAGTGGGGTTTCTCACTTAATTGCTCCTCCGTGGAGGGTGGCAAGTCAGCTAAAAACTTTTACCCCTGTAGGGATAGCAATAATTATTGTAGCAGAAGTAAAATAAGCTCGAGTATCTACATCTATCCCTACTGTAAACATGTGGTGGGCTCATACAATAAAGCCTAATAAGCCAATGGCTATTATGGCTCAAACTATTCCTATATAGCCAAATGGTTCTTTTTTGCCAGCATAATATGCTACAATGTGGGAAATCATACCAAAGCCTGGTAAAATTAAAATGTAGACTTCTGGGTGTCCAAAAAATCAAAATAAATGTTGATAAAGGATTGGGTCTCCTCCCCCTGCCGGGTCAAAAAAGGTTGTATTTAGGTTTCGGTCTGTTAAGAGTATAGTGATGCCTGCTGCTAGAACAGGTAGTGAAAGAAGAAGAAGGACAGCAGTAATTAGAACGGCTCAAACAAAAAGAGGTGTTTGATACTGTGAAATTGCAGGTGGTTTTATGTTTAAGATTGTTGTGATAAAATTAATTGCGCCTAAAATAGAAGAAATTCCTGCAAGGTGTAAAGAAAAGATTGTGAGGTCTACAGAGGCCCCAGCATGTGCAAGATTCCCTGCAAGGGGGGGATAAACAGTTCACCCGGTCCCTGCCCCGGCCTCAACTCCAGAAGATGCTAGAAGGAGAAGAAAAGAAGGGGGGAGAAGTCAAAAGCTCATATTATTTATTCGAGGGAAGGCTATATCAGGGGCTCCAATTATTAGAGGGATTAATCAGTTCCCAAATCCCCCAATTATAATTGGTATTACTATAAAGAAAATCATTACAAAGGCATGAGCTGTTACAATGACATTATAAATCTGGTCGTCTCCTAAGAGCGCTCCAGGTTGGCTTAGCTCTGCCCGAATTAATAGGCTGAGGGCTGTTCCAACTATTCCGGCTCAGGCACCAAATACAAGATAGAGGGTGCCAATGTCTTTATGGTTAGTCGAGAAGAATCAACGTGTGATTGCCACAGGTAAGATGGCTGAGTGTTTAAGCGGTGGATTGTAGCCCCATGCACAGAGGTTTGAGTCCTCTTTTTACCAAGCTCTGAGGTGTTAACATGTAAGATTGCAAATCTTAAGTAGCAGATTGACGTCTGCCGGGGCTTTCCCCCGCCATTTTGCCCGTCTGGCGGGGGAAAGGTAGGCGGATGCTCGCTGGTTTGGGCGCTTAGCTGTTAACTAAGAGTTTGTAGGATCGAGGCCTTCCCGCCTAGGAAGGCTTTAGCTTAATTAAAGTGTCTGCTTTGCACGTAGAAGATGGGGGTTAGTGTCCCGCAAGTCTTATTTCAGAGGCTGAGAGATTTTCACTCTCACTTAAGGCTTTGAAGGCCTTTGGTCTAGTATTATCCTAAGTCTCTTCCTAAAAGTTTAGGAGGGCTATGATTGCTGGGGTTAAAGGAAGTAGGAGGAGGGCAGACAATGTAGCTAAAGAGAGGATAAAAGAGAAGGAGGGTGAAAAAAATCGTCAGGGGGTTAGGCCAGCCAGGTTGTTGGGGGCAATAGTAAGGGTGACAGCATAGGATATTCGGAGGTAGAAGTATAGGCTTAAAAGGGCAGTTAAAGCTGCAAAGGTTGCAGTTATGGGTAAGTCTTGTTTGGTGAGTTCTTGAAGGATGAGTCATTTTGGCATAAAGCCTGTTATAGGGGGGAGGCCTCCTAGGGAAAGAAGAAGGAGGGGGGTAAGGGCTGTTATTAGGGGTGCTTTGGCTCATGTTGTTGCTAAAGAGTTTATATTGGTGGCATTATTAAAATTAAATGTAAGAAAGGCTGAGGAGGTTATAATAAGGTATGTGATTAGTGCAAGGAGGGTCAAGGAAGGGGCAAATTGGAGAATGACTAGTATTCAGCCAAGGTGAGCAATGGAGGAGTAAGCAAGAATTTTTCGTAGTTGTGTTTGGTTTAGGCCTCCTCATCCCCCTACGAGGGTGGAGGTGAGGCCTAGTAAAATAAGCAGTTCTTGGTTGGCTGCAGGAATTTGCAGAAGTAGTGCAAAAGGGGCTAATTTTTGTCAGGTGGAAAGAATCAGTCCTGTGGTTAGGCTTAAGCCTTGTAGGACTTCTGGGAGTCAAGTGTGTAGGGGGGCTAAACCAATTTTTAGGGAAAGGGCAAGAATAATTATAGTGGTAGGAATAGGGTGGGTTATTAGTTGGAGGTCCCATTGTCCTGTTAGTCATGCATTTGTGATGCTAGCAAAGAGAAGGGTGGCAGCTGCAGTTGCTTGTGTTAAAAAATATTTAGTGGTGGCTTCGATTGCTCGGGGGTGGTGTTGTTGAGCTATTAGTGGGATAATGGCGAGAGTATTAATTTCTAGGCCTATTCATGCAAGGAGCCAGTGGGAGCTGGTAATGGTAATAGTAGTTCCTAGTATCAGGCCAAAAAAAAGTAGGAGGGAGATGTAGGGGTTCATTAGCAAAGGAAGGGGTTTAACCAACATGTTTGGGGTATGGGCCCAAAAGCTTATTTAGCTGACTTTACTAGGAAGTGGTGTAGTGGAAGCACTAAGAGTTTTGATCTCTTCAGCTAGGGTTCAAGTCCCTTCTTTCTAAGGAGGCGGGGGGATTTTAACCCCCATTATTCACTCTATCAAAGTGGCCCTTTGATTCAGGCACGGCTCCTAGTATAGTTGAGGGGGTAAACCTGCAAGTGCTAGGGGGAGGGAGAAGTGTCAAATGACAAGAGCGAGGGTTAAGGGAAGAAAATTTTTTCAAATAAGATGTATAAGTTGGTCATAGCGGAATCGAGGGTAGGATGCTCGAACTCACAGAAAGAGAACTGAGAGCAAGGCTGCTTTAATTATAAGGTTGATGGCTGTGATCTCAGGGAAGTGGGGGAGGTGATATGCTCCTATAAAGAGGGTGGCAGAAAGAGTATTTATTAATAGAATGTTTGCATATTCTGCAAGAAAAAAAAGAGCAAAGGGTCCCCCAGCATATTCTACATTAAAGCCTGAAACTAGTTCGGATTCTCCTTCCGTTAGGTCAAAAGGTGCTCGGTTAGTTTCTGCTAGTGTAGAAATGTATCATATGGCTGCAAGGGGTCATGCTGGGAGTAGGAGTCAAGTGCTTTCTTGGGTAATGTTAAAAGTTTGAAGAGTAAAGCCTCCTGTGAAAATAATGATACTCAATAAAATAAGTCCAAGGCTTACTTCATATGAAATTGTTTGTGCAACTGCTCGTAGTGCACCAATAAGAGCATACTTTGAGTTGGAGGCCCATCCAGAGCCTAAAATTGAATAGACTGCTAAGCTAGAGAGGGCTAAGATAAAGAGGATGCTTAGGTTAAGGTCTACAACAGGGTGAGGGAAAGGAATTGGTGCTCATAGGGTGAGGGCAAGAGTTAGGGCCAATATAGGGGCAAGTAAAAAGAGTATTGGGGAAGAAGTGGAAGGGCGTACTGGTTCTTTAATAAAAAGTTTTACTCCATCTGCAATTGGTTGTAAAAGACCATAAGGTCCAACAACATTTGGTCCTTTTCGTAGTTGCATATATCCTAAAACTTTACGTTCAAGGAGAGTGAGGAATGCTACAGCTAAAAGGACAGGAACAATAAATGCAAGAGGGTTAATAAGGTGTGTTAGAATTGTGTGAAGCATTAGTTAGGGAGAGGACTTGAACCTCTGTTTAAAGGGCTTAGGCCTTTTGCATTATTCCGGGCTCTGCCACCTTAAC